CCAAACATGAATTTTTCGATTCATTTGGCTCTCACACTCAATTACGTCAACTACTTATGTATGGGGGGATTCCCATATCTTTTTTAATGTAATGAGCCTATCCTCTCTCTCTTCTCTATTCATATTCAAAAAAGAATCTTGCGGCCGATCCCTAACCCAAGACCGGAATTTTGGAGGACTCTTCTGACCAAATCAAAATAGATAATTGTCAGCAAAGTTGTTTCTTTTTTTCTTCAAATCCAAAGAATTCTTCTTACTTTATACATAGGCCATTGATTCAGTACAAAAAGGGGTTGTTTGAAATACCTATTTTTCCAATATTTTCCAAGCAAATTTCTAATACCGCTACAAAGGCTCAAATCTTTTTATCAACATGAGTGTTTTATATCGAAAAAAAAAAAAATTCCAATTTTTATTATTAATTATTCATTTTGAAAACATTTCTATTCTATAGTAAAACATAGTAGTAGAAAGAGTACGGCGCTTTGTCTGGACTTCAAATTTTAGCTTTAACCATGTTAATGGTCCCACATTGTTGGTTTGTTTCATAGAGAATCAAAATAGATTTACCAACAAATCACGAAATGCTATGGTTCTTAAATATGATTTGAAATTGATTCAGAAGTAATTCGCGGAATCATGCACCCCTTTCCCTTTGGTCCTTAGTTATAACGAAAAAAAGTGCAGCTGGTTGGGTCCAGCCTATTCTTGAAATAAACAACTCGCACACACTCCCTTTCCAAAAAAGATCAATACACCAATCACTACACTTAGATTTATTGGATTTGTTGCTAAAATATCGGTATTAAACCCGAAACTCCCGGCGAATGGCCAGTGAACCAAAGAAACGAAAGAATCGGTTAGATTTTTCATATGATCTCCTCTTTTAGATAGACTAAAAAAAAAAGAAGTCAATTCCCTTTCCTATTTATAGGATTAAACAAATTATAGGATTAAACAAAAGGATTCGCAAATAAAAGCGCTAATGCTACAACCAGTCCATAAATTGTTAAAGCTTCCATAAAAGCCAGACTAAGCAATAAAGTACCTCGTATTTTTCCCTCCGCCTCGGGTTGTCTCGCAATCCCCTCTACTGCTTGGCCCGCAGCAGTACCTTGACCAACTCCAGGTCCAATAGAAGCAAGCCCAACAGCCAACCCAGCGGCAATAACGGAAGCAGCAGAAATCAGTGGATTCATGATAAGTTCCTCGCACTAAAATAAAGAAAAACTAAAAAAATCGTTAATGATACAATCGTCCAATTCCAATGAATTATGACTTAATTATTCCGTCACTCAAAACTATTTCAATATCTCTTTTTTAGTTCCGATCCACGGGCACAACACAGGATTTTTGTGAATCCATACGACTTTTACTTTTATTCTTTCATTTCCTTTTTCGGGACCCTTTTTTGAATTATTCGTTCGTTTTCTTTATTTGATCTCTTTCTTTTTATTGATTCAATTCCCAGTCAAAGCAAAGACGAAATAGAACAATTTCTATTGGAATCCTTATCGAAATTCACAACAGTCACAAGAGTGGGGTGGATTCGATATATCTTTAGTTCATATATAACTAGCAATATCTAATATCCCATATACATGTCTTTCTTCCATAACGTAAACCAACTATTCATATCTTAGATTCAAAATATTATTCGTCTCTTAAAGTCAATCGTATTCTAGAACCCCTTTTCAAGAAATCCACAAGAGTTGGCATTTGATTCCATATACCTAAATATGTCCCCCTCGCCCAATCACCCCTTTTTTATGACTCTCTTTTTTTTTTTTAGAATTTTTTCTATTCCTTTTATTTATCATTATCCAACATGGCTACAATCGAAATAGACGAATTCATTGGGGCGAATCATTGAATAGAACTAAATATAAGTATTTGATTGAGGTACGGCCATGCAATTTCTTATTTATTATATTTTCTTTTTTTTTGAATCGTTGAATTGAAGAATTGACTAAAATCAACTAAAAGGGGAATCTTTTTAGAAAGCGTCGTTCTTTTCTTTTTTTTTAATCACCTGCCTGTTATTGTTATACTATAAAAATTTTTATTCATTGCTATTTGATATTGGAATTGAATGAACAAAAATGAACAAAACAATATAAAGCGAATTTTAGTTGGCGGGGGGTATGATATAATCAAGCCAAAGAGGAATTTTAGGAAAGAGATCGAAAGGATCTTTTTCTAAAATTCCCCAATATCATAATTTTTGTTTATACGACTCTTGGTCGTATATTCTGTATTTGTCGATTTATGTTTGTATATGTATGTTTCCTAAGTCCATTATCTTGAATTACGCATAGATTGCCTTGTTCTAAGCTACAAAAAAAAGACAATTTCGAAAACGAGTCAATGATGTCCCTCCATAGATTCGCCTATATAAGCCGCAGCTAAAGTTGCAAAAATAAGAGCTTGAATACCGCTTGTAAATAATCCAAGGAACATGACAGGTATAGGAACCACTAAAGGGACTAAAGAAACAAGAACAACAACTACTAATTCATCGGCTAATATATTCCCGAAAAGTCGAAAACTAAGTGATAAGGGTTTTGTGAAATCTTCTAAAATGTTAATGGGTAAAAGAATTGGAGTCGGTTGAATGTATTTACTGAAATAACCTAATCCCTTTTTGGAAAGACCTGCATAAAAGTATGCTATTGACGTGAGCAAAGCTAAAGCAACGGTAGTATTTATATCATTCGTGGGCGCGGCTAACTCCCCATGAGGTAACTCTATGATTTTCCAAGGTAAAAGAGCGCCTGACCAATTCGAAACAAAAATAAAAAGAAACATAGTTCCAATAAAGGGAACCCATGGGCCATATTCTTCTCCAATCTGAGTTTTGCTCACGTCTCGAATGAATTCAAGGACATATTCGAAGAAATTTTGACCGGCAGTCGGAACGGTTTGTGGATTCCGAACGGCTATAAAGGCTGAACCTAATAAGATAGCAATTACAACCCAAGAAGTAATAAGTACTTGGGCATGGACTTGGAACCCGCCTATTTGCCAATAGAAATGTTGGCCTACTTCCACACCGGATATATCGTATAACCCCTTTAGTGTGTTGATGGAACATGATAGAACATTCATATTGCCCTCTGACCGAAATAGAAATTCAAAAGGAATTATTTTGATTCAACCATCTTCTTTTCGACTTGTCTACTTGAATTGTATATTTTGAATATCCGCTAATTACATAATATCCACCCGTTTTTGTTTCTTTTCTTTTGTGCGATTCAGGAATAGTACCCAAGCCATAAATCCATGGAGTTACCAAAACCATTTATTTGTCTTATTATTAATCAACGATTTCGTATATAGCTAGAGCGACCCTCACAAATTGCGAATACTAATTTGTTAAGAATTAATCGGATTGAAGCTATAGCGTCATCGTTTGCTGGAATGGAAATATCTGCGAGATCGGGGTCACAATTTGTATCGATTAAACAAATTGTTGGAATTCCCAAAGTGATACATTCTCGAAGAGCCCTATATTCTTCATGCTGATCAATGATGATTACAATATCGGGTACCCTCGCCATATATTTAATCCCACCCAGATACGTTTGCAGGCGTGATAATTGTCTTTTCAAAATAGCGGCATCCCTTTTGGGAAGACTGTCGAGTCTCCCCCTTTTTTGTTCCGTTCTCAAATCCCTGAACTTGTGAAGTCTCGTTTCTGTAGTGGACCAATTCGTTAACATACCACCGAGCCATTTTTTATTAACATAATGACACCGAGTCTTTAGTGCAGCTCGGGCGACTGAATCAGCAGCTTTCTTTTTAGTACCAACAATTAAGAATAGTTTTCCCCTACTTGCTGCATCAAAAACTAAATCACAAGCTTCTGATAAAAAACGAGCAGTTCGAGTAAGATTTGTAATATGAATACCTTTGTGTTTTGCAGATATATAAGGTGCCATTCTAGGATTCCATTTCCGAGTACCATGACCAAAATGAATTCCTGCTTCCATCATCTCTTCCAAATGGATGTTCCAATATCTTCTTGCCATTTCTCCCCCACTTCCTCTTTTCTTTAAGAGACGAGGCGCCCTGAAATAAATAATTGTTCCGAGGGAACCTTCTCTTCTACCAGAGATTGACCGTTGATACACGACCCAGGCCATTCATTTCTTCCTATTCATTATTATCCCTTTTTTCTTACCATTAAGAAATAAAACGATCACAAATAGTTAAAAGAATACACTCCTAGGACTCATTAAACCCTCTAAGCAATTACTCTGATGTATCATGGAAAGTCGTTGAAATGCAAGAGTCAAATAATTGTCTGTGGTGTAAGAAAATATCTCTCATTTCCCCCCCGAATAAATTCCCTGTTTGTTTTTGTCTTTCCAAAAGAATGGTGTTATGCTGCCTTGAACAGTGCACTAATCCTTTGAATCCGGTACCAACGGGTATTCTCCCCCCCAGAACAACGTTTTCCTTCAGTCCTTTCAACCAATCGATACGACCTCGGAGAGCTGCTTTTGCTAAAACGCGTGTGGTTTCTTGAAAACTTGCTTCGGATATAAAACTTTGAGTATTCAGAGATGCTCTCGTTATTCCCAATAAGATAGCTCGATAACAGATCACTTCTTCCAAAGCGCGCCCCGTTCGTTCCGCTCGTAACAATCCAATCAGTTCGCCGGGTAAAAAAAGATTCGACATTCCATCTTCTGAAACCAAGACTTTTGATGTTATTTGACGTACAATAATTTCTATATGCCTATTATGGATCTGCACCCCCTGCGATCGATAAACCCTTTGGATCTTATTAACCAAAGAGATACGACTTTGCACTATAGTTAGCTCAGCACCAATCAAGAATCCCCAAGGAATCCCAAGAATTCTTGTTATACGCCCGTTCCAACCCTCAACTCTCTTTTCTAGGTTCATCGATATTGAATCAAGCGAACGCACTTCTAACACTTGTTCTACTTTTGGAAGACCCTGCGTTATATCACCGGATCTCGATTTTTCATATATAAATGTAACTAATGTATCCCCTTCGTAAAGGATTTCCCCATAATGCCCATGAACAGTTGCTCCAGGAGTAGCCAAATAAGGCTTAGCTGATCGTATTATTACAGAGTTAACTTTAACAATTAAAACTTGACCCGATTTTAGGTGTGGTCCGTTTTTGGTTATACATACATTTTCACAAAGAAACTGCCCAAGACTCATTATCGGGGACATTTCCTCACAATAATTATGATGGAGAAAATACCAATTCAAATTAAATGGATTCAAAATGATCTTCCTGTCTGTATCAGGATTATAAATTTCCCCTTTTTCATCCATTACCATTAAATAATAGTTAAGTACTTGACAAGGCTGTTTTAAATTGCCAAATTTCAAATATTTAGTTACCGAGCGATGATTATGAGTTATTAAATAGTAAAATGAATAAAAATTTGCAATTTGAAGGACTGTTCCTAAAGGTCCCAACGAATTCCTAATTGGAGTTAGAGAATCCTTTTGAATTGGAATTGATTGTTTTATCACATTGGGATATTTTACATCGTTCAATGGACCCATTCGAAAATAATTAGATGATGACAAAATTATCAAAGATTGGCATTCCTTATTTCTATTCAACACCGTACGAACAGTTCCTTGATTTTGGCTAAGTGATTGTTCAACCCCCGCCTTGCCAAAAACAGAATAAAACGGATTGCTATTGGTGCGAACAGAACCTTTATTAGAGATCAATCCTGAACCTGACGGATGATTCCTTTTTCTGATATATGAAATTTGGGATTTTACTAAGTCGATTCTTAAGAAATCGCGCATCAGACCATTTGTACGTACTTCAACAAAGGAAGCACAAACCTCTTCGACAGAAGAACTTTTTTTGTCTTGGTCCCAATTCAACACTAAACACGTCCGAACTAATTGAATACTTGTATCAGGAATTCCCCGAGCAGCTTTGCCGTTCCCATAAAGGACATAATTGACAACTCTAAATTGCATATTATCCTTTTCCCGCAGGGGATCCCGGGGGAAGAGTGTTGCTAAATTTATACCGTCTGCTATTTCATATGTGACTACGGGTCGAACCAAAACAAAATACTTTTTTTTGGTAGGTGTGATCCGTTGAACATAGATCCATTTTTTCAATTTTTTTGATTCCTTAGTGGCTTCCTTAAGTTCTTTTTTTTCCCTGTCTGGCGGTATCAAGATACCACTGTGTCGGGATATCTTATCTATCTCTCCGGGAAAATGGGTATCTCCCGAAAATATTTTTAGTTCAATCCCCCCCTTTTTTCTCTCCATTCGGACCAATCCGCCCACTCGGCTTCTTATATTTAAAGTGATTCGTGTATCTACTCCAATGATACTATTATTCCGTACCTTTAGGTAAGAAGATTCGGGAAAAATATGCACTTCCTCGGGAATGAAAAAAAGGCGATCTATTTCCATTTGGTATTTTGTCTTCATTTTTTTGAGTCCTCGATACTCAATCAAGTCCTCTTTTTTGACGATTGAATGCGCCCCCAGAGTCCCATATTTAGTAATTCCGGAACTCTTTCTTCTGTATCGAGGATCGTCGAAATAAGCAAGAATACTATTTCGACGGAAAATACCCCCTATGGGTATTTCAATCGAGATACCTGAATGGGGCATTAGCTCTTTCTCTTGTTCTTGAATCGAGTGGAATGGAATAAGAAATCGATTTCTTTGCCTTTTTGCCAATAAATCTGAATTCGCGTGGAGAATTGCGGGATGTATGAGATTACAATGACCAGTACCTATGATTCTATTAAATCCCGAAAAATCAGACATCTCACGAATTCCAACTTCTTTTTTAGCAGAAAAATCAGAACAAAATAATTTGTGTCTCGCTTGATCATTATTCACCGAGAGCGAGAGGCTAGAAATCTCTCTTCGTTCGACATAAAGAGAAAGAGAATGAATATTCATTTGATCTTGATCCCTGTAGAGTGAAAAAGCAACTACATTAGATCTGCATGAACCCCCCGATAATATCCATAAATGACTTGTTTTTGGCAAGAGGTGTACGTTACCATATGTAAATTCAGGTACATGGTACACATCAGTACTCCAGTGCATTTCTCCCTCTGAATCAGAATAGATATGTTTTCGAAACCTCTCTTTAAAATTCAAAGTGTATGCTCCCGCCTGAATCTCAGCAATAACTTGTTCCGATTCGACATATTGATTATTTTGAACTAAAAGAAAACTTTTTGGTGGAATAGTCACATTATGCATAATATCTTGACTCTCAATAATTACATCCAAATCGATCGAACATAGAAAAGCAGGATGCCCGTGACGTGTGCGCGTGGGATGAACCAAATCCTCGTTGAATTTTATTTTCCCATTAGAAAGGGCTCGTACATGTTCTGCAGTGCCCCCTGTAAATACGCCACCGGTATGAAAAGTTCTTAATGTTAGTTGAGTCCCCGGTTCCCCAATAGATTGACCCGAAATAATACCTACGGCTTCCCCCAATTCAAC